ACGGCTGTCTCAAACTTCTTCATAGCATTATCGATTAGAAATGCATTTTCTAGCATTTGACTACGTACCACCAAAGGATTTCGTCGCCGACTGGAAAGATAGCCCAGAAAGTTGATAGAATCTTTGTGTAAGTGGTTTACATGAACCCTTCCGGGTTGAGACCACACATGAAAATTCCATTGCCATAAATTGACAAAGTAATATTTCCATTTATTCATCAGAAGGGGCGTATCTTTTGAAGCCAGAATGGCTTTTCCTTGATATCTAACATAATGCATCAAAAGATCCTTGTACAACCGTAAGATGTCCTGAAAACCATTAGCAAAGACTTCGACAAGATAGTCTACTTTTCCATAAAAATGGATTCGCTCAAGGAGGACTCCAGAAGATGTTAATCGTAAATGAGAAGATTGATTACGGATAAAAAAGAAGAGGAATTCGTATTCATATACATGAGAATTATATAGGAACAAGAAAAATCTTGGATTACTTGTTGAAAAACCGGAAATTGATTTCTTTGGAGTAATAAGACTATTCCAATTAAAATACTCGTGAAGAAAGAATCGCAATAAATGTAAAGAAGAGGCATCTTTTACCCAGTAGCGAAAGGTTTGAACCAAGATTTCCGGGCGAATGGGATGGGGTATTAGTACATCTAAGACATAATTGAAATGTGAGAAATTGTCCTCGAAAAAAGGAAATATGGAATGAATTGATTGGAAATTATGATATTTTGCCATTTCTTTCCCTTCTAAGAAAGATACTAATTGTAGGGAAAATGGAATTTCCACAATGACTGCAAATCCCTCTGATATCATTTGAGAATACAAATTATTGTTGTGTCCAATAAATTGATTTGGATTAGAATCATTAGCAGAAATACTCAAATGAATCTGTTGATACAACAAAGTAATTAAACGTTTCCCACTTAGTGAACTAGATTTATTGTCATAACCCCCATTTTCCAACGAAATCGTCGATCTATTTAAACCATGATCCTGAGCAAGTGCATAAATATACTCCCGAAAAAGAAGTGGGTATAGGAAGTTATGTTGCTGAGATCCATCTAGTTCTAAATATATTTGAAATTTATCCATTTGAAATTAGATTGAAACCTAAGGTAAGAGGTTTATTGGATTATCAAATGATACATTGGATTATCAAATGATACATAGTGCGATACAGTCAAAACAAGGTATTGTAGTAAAAAAGCGGATACCTTGGAAACGGGTAGACTCATTACCGGATTCTCTATTCTCGCATTTTCATTTAATTTAATTGGTTTATGTTTGTTATAGTATAAACAGGCGGTTAGAAATCCTTTATTTTTTCAATCCAATCGCTCTTTTGATTTTGGAAAAAAGATATCCTTATCAATATACTGCTTCTTCTACACATTCATTTCCAACCCATAATAGGGACTAACTAATAGTCAGGACTCATTAAAAAAATCGATAATCTACTCATGGGAACCCCCTTCCCCGCATTAGGAACTAATACCTTTTTAACGTTTAATTAGATCGGGGAATCATTCAAATTCAATTAAGAACAGAAGCTCGTTTCTTTTTATTTCCCTAGAATTGGAACCATAGGGCTCTATCCATTTATTCACTCGACCCAACTTTGAATTCAATTTTTTTGTTCCGTGCCAAGAATTCAAACCTGATTTTGAAGCGATTCAATCAGAATAAAATATTCTCAAAAGTTTCCATTGATACGACATGCTAGTTTTTCCATTCATTCCTTTCCGGATCAGTCGTGGTCTTACAAACTCTCCCGACGGTATGGACGAATCATTTGTTTCATATAAATGTGTAAAAGATGCTAGCCGCACTTAAAAGCCGAGTACTCTACCGTTGAGTTAGCAACCCGAATAATTCAAATGTGTAGATACAATCGGAATAAAAAAAAGAAATTTAATTTCACAACGTAATCAAAATATTAAACTAGCAAGAAATCGAATAAAACAATTTCCAATCGATTCGGAACATAAAAAAAAGACAAGACTTCTTGTATAACAGTAAATCCAGCGAACCCGTCAGTTAAATGAAGTAAAGAAAAAAACCAAACCTCTGGTACGGAGATAAATAGATCCGTTTATCCACGATCAAATTATAGTTGTTCGATACGCTGTTGTCAATATGACTGTAAATGTTGAATATGAATGTTGAGAAAATAATGTAAAAAATACAATGGTGAAAACAAAAAGAAATTATTTTTAATTTAATTAAAATCAAATTGATTGAATCAATCAATATAAGTAAAATAAACAAGCTTAATCGCCTGTTTTGTGATTTATTAATCGATTTACAACGACAAACAACAAAACGCCCGATCCCGGTTGTAAGTAATGTAAATTTTTCTATTTCTCGACCCAATTACTTCATTGTATTCATTTGATCTTTTTTCTATGCATCTTATATCAATAAAATTCTAGCAATAAAATTGATTTTTTTTGTCCTTATACTTCCAGAACATGATATTCTATGTCTATGGTAACAATATTAAAAAGGAATAATAAATAGGTATGACTAGAACAAAAAAAGGGGACGTGGTAAAGAAAAAGAAAAAAGTTATACAAAACTAGATAGGAGTCATCCACACCCTCTTTTTTTGTTCTAGTCCTTAATTGAATTTCGTTTGATTAATATGAAGTTCCGTAAAAACCCCCGCTTTCTTTGAAATATCATGAACCGTTCCTGTAGGTTGAGCGCCCTTATCAAGGAAATATAAAATAGCAGGAACATTTAAATGGGTTTGATTATTTAGCGGATTATAAAACCCCACTTTCCGAAGATCTCTTCCTTCTCTTCGGGATCGAACATCAATTGCAACGATTCGATAAACAGCTCATTGGGATAGATGTAGATGAATACCCCCCCTAGAAACGTATAAGAAGTTTTCTCCTCGTACGGCTCGAGAAAAAATGATTAGAAGTTATGTCTATTAGAGATTTAAGTCCTTCTTTTTTTCTTCTTTTTCGAAAACAAAAAAAGCATTCGTACTCTCATAACTCAAGTTGGATAACTTTCAAATAGCCCAAAAGAAAATCTTTAGGGATTTCATTTTTTGAGTGGTCTCTAACCCCCTTTTTGTTTGTCTCATTTCGAATCTATTTTTTGATTCTTCATTCCCATTCTAATCTAATTGTTGAGACAATTGAAAACGGTATTTCCTTGTTCCAGGATCCTTTCTTTATCTTTGACTTGAATCATTGGGTTTAGACATTACTTCGGTGATCTTTAATCGTTTTTGTTTTCAAAAATGGCGGCAACACGCCCCTTTTTGCGATTTCTTTCTATCAAAGAATCACACGAACAATTGGTTCCTGTACGATCCACCTTTCATCGAACGAGTTTTACCAATTCCAACAGATTTTCGTTTTGGATTTCAAAATTGCTCGAATCGGATCCTTTCGATTTCTATATCGAAAATATATTTACGAAGTTTGTTCCAACTTATTGATTGGTATTAACCCTAGATCATTGCTCCTGCGAAATGACTAAATACTTTCTACTCGAGCTCCATCATGTCCTATTTACACTCCAACCCACCAAAAAACGAGAATTGAGAATTCTAGTAAACCAGAACAAAGTATGTCGAGCCAAGAGCCCATTCATTCCTAGATAATCTAAAATCGAAAACGGTGGATGGAAAAAATCCACAGCTGATCATGTCCTTCAAGTCACACGTTGCTTTCTACCACATCGTTTCAAACGAAGTTTTACCATAACATTTTTCTAGTTTTAAGCCGGTATGTAATTGATTCAATCATGGAATCATGAATAGTCATTGCTTTTGTCAATACCCAGTCCTTTTTCCTTCGATATGAAAGGAATAGCTAATTTATGAAGAAGAAATCTCAGTAAGAATTCAATTTCACTCTCTATTTTATTGCATCCATGCAATATTTCTTTTTATTTCTAAATAACTAAATAAAAAGAACACGAATAAAAAAAGAACTTCTTTTTTTTTGAATCCACGTTGCATCTTCAAACGATTTGATAGAATAGATTCAACAATCTTACACTTCTTCGAGTACCAACGACTCATAAGAAACATTAAAAATATTTAACAGTAGGGTAAGGGCTCAAAAATCTTTTCAAAAAAAAAAAAAGAAATAACGCTATCACTGAAATAGAAGGATGTGGATGTATGAAAGGGCCCCGTCTCAATTGTTATTACATAGATTTACAATTATTCATTAGAGCCAAACACCAAATACCCCCCAAAAGGAGGGGTCAAAGAAAATCCATTCCATATGAAACTAGATTATTTTATTTGTTAATGAGATTTGGACAGACACAATTGATATCTTCCATCGCTCACTAACTCATATGGACTCCCATTCCCAATACATTCTGGGGGGATGATGAATCATAAATAAAATCCTGTTTTTTATTTACGTTTACGAGATGCTAGACTCTTTTGTATAGATAAAAAACAAAACCAAAAAGGTCCAGATTAATCCATTCTTTACTATTTTTTATTTTACCCTAAACTAGTCTTAAGAAACTTAATTCCATTGATTGAATTCAAACTCTTGTGATCTATGTTCCTATCTTACTTGGATCACAAATGGATTCAGTTACATTTTCGTATTATTTGAACTCGATTCAATTTGTAAAAAACATCTGATTGAGAGAAGAATTTTGAAAATTCAAAGCAAGAAGTACATTTTATCAAAAGTTGTACTCTTAACTCTTAAATAGAAGGTTGCCCAAAACGGAAATTGGGATTCTAATATATATAAGAGTCCGCTCTGGGACGGAAGGATTCGAACCTCCGAATAGCGGGACCAAAACCCGTTGCCTTACCACTTGGCCACGCCCCATTTCAATTTCCCTTCGATACTAATAAACACTAATATTGGCTGTTCGTCAATTCCCGGCAAAATTTCTCTGGAATAAATTAGATTATTGTTTTAGTGTTAAGATTTTGACACGAGTCGATGTAGAATTAAACTCCATTTATTGATCATTACATATAATTCAATTAAGATATTGTATGAAAGTATGCTTTCTTCTATTCTCTTGTGAGAATTGAAGGATTTTTGTTTTGATTGGTTCGGCTCAAAGAAGTATTTTTTTGTCTACCTTACTTTCTTTTCTTCATTTTTAGCTTATATCAATAACATATTAATAACTCAATCAAAATACAATTATCTCCAAGAACAAAATGTTTGTTATGCTTAATATCTTTAGTTTGATCTATATCTGTCTTAATTCTGCCCTTTATTCAAGTAGTTTTTTATTCGCCTATTCAAGTAGTTTTTTATTCGCCAAATTACCCGAGGCCTACGCTTTTTTGAATCCAATTGTAGATGTTATGCCAATAATACCAGTTCTATTTTTTCTCTTAGCCTTTGTTTGGCAAGCTGCTGTAAGTTTTCGATAAGATCTTTAATACTGTCTTAGAAAAATTCATGATTTATTCAAGCTCGAGAAAAAAGATTTTAACAATTGATAAGACTTATCTGGTCTTACAATAGGAACGAACCCTCAATTCAAACAGTAAATTTCTTAAGCAAGCACGATAAATTTCGATTCCCCCATTTCACGATTCTATTCCGACCTTTTTTCACTGAAAGACCCTATTAAAGTCCATCACAATATTGAATTCGAATTGTGTGAATTTCTAAAAATAAAAAAGAGTTTTTATTTCTATAAATTCGAAAAACCGATTCATTTCTTGGTGTCAAAATAGGATATGTAGTATAAAAATAGAGAATCTATTCTCCTTTCCCCCCAAAAAGAATAATTTGGAGATTATGTAATGCTTACTCTCAAACTCTTTGTTTACACCGTAGTTATATTCTTTGTTTCTCTCTTCATCTTCGGCTTTCTATCTAATGATCCAGGACGGAATCCTGGACGTGAAGACTAAAAAATAAGAAGGTTTTCTTTGCTTTATTCTGATAAATGTTCTTAGGATTTTATTTTATCTATTCCACATCTTTAACTAGTCAAATAAAAAAGCAAAAGGATTCGCTAAATTCGAATTTGAAAGATACCAAGCCATCGATGGAAACGGAAAGAGAGGGATTCGAACCCTCGGTACGAATAGCTCGTACAACGGATTAGCAATCCGATGCTTTAATCCACTCAGCCATCTCTCCTAATTGAAAAAAGATAATTACTATGTTACATTACACAAAAAACAATGCTTGAAAAAAAAAGCCCTTCTTTACTTTAATTTACTTTAACTTTATTACTAACTTTAACTTTATTGCTATTACTTTATTATATAGCTTATATAGATTTTTTTATTGTATTTTGTATTGTATTATACAGATAGATACAACTTTTATCAGCAAGTTCATTTTTCATTTTTTTTATTTACTTTTACTGGAAACAAAGGAAAAGGGGAACGATGGAGTTTTGCACAATGCATTTTTGGTATGGCTTAAATTGTTTTGTCAAGCCATATCTGTCAAAATTCCTTCAAGAACCGAATTAGTTATTTTATTTCATTTTTTTTTTAGTTATTAAATTTCGTTTAGTTTAAAAAACGAAATAAGTCCTTCTTTCCTAATTTCATTAAGACTCCTGACAAACACATCAACACTCTAATCTCTAATTTGCATTTCATGGTTGTTTTTTTTATTTCTGTCCTATTTTGATTACGTCCGATTCCCTTGTTCGACAAAAGGCCCGTTTATATTATATACAATAATCGTATTGTGGCGGGTATAGTTTAGTGGTAAAAGTGCGATTCGTTCTATTAAGCCCCTTAATAGTTAAGGGGTCCCTCAGTTTAATTCATATTCCGATTAAAAATAAAAACTTTATTTCTTAAAAAGATTTCATTTGAACCCTTTACCTCTAAATGAAAGATTCGAGGAAGAATATCCATTCTCGTGATTTGTATCCAAGGGTAAATTCGAAATTGAAAATTTGGATTATGAAATAACGAAACAAAATTTTTGGGAATTTCGAATTGGATCAATCTTTCCAATTGAATAAGTAGAAGGAAGGGATCCATGGATAAAGATAGAAAAGTCTATTTCCAATCGTAACTAAATCTTCAATTTTGGGTTTGTATAGGGTAGATTGAAGCAAAATAGCTATTAAACGGAAAAGATAACTTTGGTTTACTAGAGACATCGCCATATTCATATTCTACTTTTTTAGCTCGAGAGAAAGAAAATACTTTTCCTAAGGATTCTTTCAAATAGAAATAGAGAACGAAGTAACTAGAAAGATTGGGATTGTTATAACGGTACTCTTCTAGAGGGATCGTCTAGAAAGCGAATTGTTTTGAATGCATTCAGACAAAAAGCTGACATAGATGTTATGGGTCGAATTTTTATATTTCGTTCCCGTCTTATATCTTGGAAATTTTTCCATCTTCCATAAAGGAGCCGAATGAAACCAAAGTTTCATGTTCGGTTTTGAATTAGAGGCGTTAAAAATGGTGAATTGACGTCGACTATAACCCCTAGCCTTCCAAGCTAACGATGCGGGTTCGATTCCCGCTACCCGCTCCATATGATAATTC